TCCTTGTTAGTCCCGATACCGAGAAGGGATAATTTCTAATATAACAAAGTTTTCGTGTTGTTGATTCCGTAGAGTAGTGCGTTTTCCCCTATGCCGCCCATTGGTACTAGTGGCGTCGTATTGAACCGCAAGCCAGAACCTATAGGTGTAACCGTTCGCTCAATACTAAAATCGATAATTAAAGCATCTGAAGCCGCATCAATCGAGGATACACGACAGAAGGAATTGTTCTATCTTTAAACTTCACCTTCACCAAGCGTCGGTTTATTTAATATTTAAATAATTTCTTTCTTTATATCCCAAACCATCTCTCAGATTAAGTAAGGTCTAAAAAAGCAATAAAAAAAAAAAAAAATCAAATCGCACCATCTCTGTAATAGGTAAATGCCTTTTTTTCCCCTGAAGTTGTCGGAATTATTCGTAATAAGATATTGGCTACAATTGAAGAAGTCTTATCAATAAAATTTCCATTTATCCGGGATCTAGGCATAATTAACAATCCATTCTATAATTCTTCCCATTTTCACAAAAGAAAATGATTCCACAAAATTGTACAGTAGTGCGAAATATCATAAAAATAGACTAATTCTAAAAAATATGTGGATCTTCCTATGCCCTTTTGGACAGGGGGGATGAGATATGAAATATTTGAATCAGATTGGATTTCCTACTAAATTATCAGTATACTACTAAATTTGTAGGAACTATGTACAATTTTATCTAAGTTGACTAACCAAGGACTTTATTTTACTATAAATTCTGGTAACTCGAAAAGTTTTGATTTGGTTATAATCAAAAGAAAAGAGGAAAAATAAAGAATGGAATAATGATTCCATGAAAAAATCGAGGAGAGTAACCATCTCTTTGATTTGCATAAAGCGTATGTATCATACAATTGAAATAGAAAAATCCATTAAGGAAATTGCTGTGGAGAAATTATGAAAGTTGAAAGGAATCTTTTATTCCTATGGAACCATTGATTGGTCGTACCCATAGTGTACTAATATGAATGACTCGCTATTCACTTCACTCGGTTTATGGCCAATAATAAGATTATGAAGGAGAGATGGCCGAGTGGTTCAAGGCGTAGCATTGGAACTGCTATGTAGGCTTTTGCTTACCGAGGGTTCGAATCCCTCTCTTTCCGTTTCTATCGAGTCACCAACGTTACCGACCACAATGTATCAAATAAAATAACAATGGATAGCATTATTCCAACAGTAAGTAAGAACTTTATTTGAAGATATTCTCTATTCCTAATTACATTACTGTGGTACGTAAAATACAAATATGAGAAAACTAAAAAAGAAAAAAATATTACTGCAGATCTATTTGTGATACGTGAATAAAATAAGAAAAATGTGGATCACGGCTCTTAAATAGATTTCCTTCGACAAAAAGGGTATGGTATAAAGTCAAATTGTCTGAACCTTTCTTTGTTATTTTTATTAGGTTCAAGTCTGACGGGAATAATATTCTACGACTAACAACTCATTTATTTTCAAACCAATCCACTTACTATCTATTATTTGATTTACTAATCCTTTATATTGGAATGAGTCAATAGTCAAATGTTTTGGCAATTCCTCGCGGAGCGATGAAGCAATATAATTTTGAATCAGAGCTTTCGATTTTTGTTTATCCTTCGTAGTAATAATATCTCGGGGTTTGCAACGATAACTTGGTATATCTACTACACGACCATTAACTAAAATATGTCTATGGTTTACTAATTGTCTGGCTCCAGGAATGGTTGAAGCCATACCCAATCGAAAAAGTATGTTATCCAAACGCATCTCAAGTAGCTGTAGTAAAACCTGACCTGTTGACCCTTTGGCTTTTCCAGCGATATGTACATATCTAAGTAATTGTCGTTCTGTCAGACCATAATGAAAACGCAATTTCTGTTTTTCTTCTAGACGAATACGATATTGCGATCTTTTCCCAGAACGCAATTGGTTTTTAAGATCATTTCCAGATCTAGGCCTTTTACTAGTTAATCCAGGTAAAGCCCCCAGACGGCGTATTTTTTTGAAACGAGGCCCTCGGTAACGAGACATAAAACTCCTTTTTTTATTTTATTGAAATTTTTAAATAAAAATCTAAATTAAGACTGAACTAAAGGATAAACAATGCAAGGCTAAATCTACTGAAGTATACAATACTTCAGTAGAATGAAAATAGAATGGAATGCATTGTATCAATATCTAGATTTTTTGTATTTGTATATGATAGTAAGGAAGTTTAGTCTCTGTTTTATTATTTATTTTGTGAGAGATCTAATCGTTCCACTCCAATCCATTTTTTATTCATGTTATGTTAATACGATATAATAGATCAGCGACCGATATTTGAAGAAAGGGGGGAGAAGAGATTATCAATCATGGAAAAATCGATAGATAAAAGCCGGCTATCGGAATCGAACCGATGACCATCGCATTACAAATGCGATGCTCTAACCTCTGAGCTAAGCGGGCTCACGCTCACATAGCAGAAATAGAAATAGTGAATAGGGATTCCGGAAACTACCATATTTGATATATCAGCTATAAATTAATAAAATTTAATTAATATTTTTTTTTTAATAATATTTTATTTAAATTTTATTTATAGTATATATTTATAGTATAAATATATACTTAATTATATTATAATACTATAAAATCAATAATATTTCCATATTATTACTTAAAAATAGAATATAAATTTGATATTATTATTTTAGAAAAGTCTAATTCTTTCTTAGAGCAGTTACACCAAATTATGCTAATTAATTATATTGTATATTCTATAAATTATTATATAATGATAGTGAATCCAGCCTAAGAAAAGATAAAAGATACAATTCAAGTTATAATAAAGTTATAATTAGAATAAGACATTCCTTTGTTTTCATTCATAAAGGAAAAGATAGGGCGAAAAAAAATAATGGGTATCGATCCTTCCAGTATTACAAATCGCGCTTTTAAACTCAAAATGAAGAGAGGAGACATATATATGTGGGATATATCTATTCATATTGAATTGGGGACACATCAATGATAGAATCATGTCTGATTAGAACTAATATGATTCATTCAATACAATGAAAATGAAATTATAGAGGATGGCGAAAAAAGTGGCATACATTTTTTAGATATAAGAATCATTATATAATTAATTCAACGCAACGATTCCAAGATAAATAAATAAAAGAGTTGAATAGAATTACAACTAGATCCTGTCGCAAAAGGGGATATGGCGAAATCGGTAGACGCTACGGACTTGATTAAATTGAGCCTTGGTATGGAAACCTGCTAAGTGATAACTTCCAAATTCAGAGAAACCCCGGAATTAAAAATGGGCAATCCTGAGCCAAATCTTTTTTTTTTCAAAAAGGAGGGTTTAATTTGTAATTTATAGTTTTAATATTATATTAATATAAAAATATCAAAATTAAACTACAATCAAAAAAAGGATAGGTGCAGAGACTCAATGGAAGCTGTTCTAACAAATGGAGTTGATTACGTTACATGCGCTAGTAGCCGGAATCCTTCTATCAAAATTATTGAAAAGATACCCGCCCTATATATGTAGATATACATACTCACATAGTAAACGATTGATTAATCGCAGCCCAAATCCATTATATATGAAAAATTTAAGAATTATTGTGAATCTATTCCATTCGATATTCCAATCGAAGTTGGAAGAAGAATTGAATATTAAGTGATCAAATTATTCATTCCAAAGTCTGATAGATCTTTTGAAAAACCGATTATTCGAACGAGAATAAAGAGAGAGTCCCATTCTACGTGTCAATACCGACAACAATGAAATTTATAGTAAAAGGAAAATCCGTCGACTTTATAAGTCGTGAGGGTTCAAGTCCCTCTATCCCCAATAAAAGCCTATTTTTATTTTTATTACTAACTTAACTATACTTCCTAGACTACTTTTTTTTATCTAATAAATTCAGGGGCTGGGTAAGATTTTTTAATACTTTCTTACTTTTTTAGTCCCTTTAATTGATAAAGTGCTCTACTAGGATAATGCGGGGGAAAAGGTCGGGATAGCTCAGTTGGTAGAGCAGAGGACTGAAAATCCTCGTGTCACCAGTTCAAATCTGGTTCCTGACACGTAAATAATGGATCAAATAATTATTAATACAAATTAATCGAGACTAATCGAGATATATATTTATTATCATTAATAGCCTCTAGCATTATAATTTCATTATATATGTTATATGTATACCTAAATTATATTCATCTAGATATATAAGATATATGGTTATAGTGTTAGTGTATGGATATATCTCCATTTTTTGAGATGGGGTAAAATATATGTTATGTCTGGTCTGGTAAAGAACAAAATGGGATTATGCTCTCTTTTTTGACTGTGCTTTTTATCACCTAAATGTTAAGCCTTCATATTGTATTTCTTAATTTTGTTTTTATATTTATTCTATTTTTTCACTCCTACTTATACTTTACTTAATTGTATTTTACTTCCTGAGATCCCTCTAAGTAATATTAATATGCGCGGTACAAAGTTCATGGTACATGGTATAGAACTCTTTTGATTCATCCTATTCTATTGTTTTTTTGCTCATACGAAATGCATACAAATTGGGGAATTGAAGCCCCTTTCTTTTTAGCTTTTAGCCCGTCTAGAATACGAATTAGAGTCCAGTTACTCTGTTTCATCTGAAACAGGACGTAAAAATATTCCTTGACTTGAATAAATTCTGACGTAGTGTCATTGTTATATAAGTTAACATTAGTTTCTTGTCATTCAATGAGCATCTTGTATTTCATAGAAATTTGGAGTAATATAGTCCTTACGTAGGGGCCAGCCTATCCAACTTTCAGGCATCAAAATACGTTTAAGGCGTGGATGATTATTATAAAAGATTCCCAACAGATCATACGATTCCCGTTCTTGAAAATCCGCACTTCTCCAAACCCAGAAAACAGATGGTATTCTAGGACTATTCCTTGGGACAAAGACTTTTATGC